TCAAGTAGTTACAGCAAAAAAAAGGGGTTCTTTCTTATTTTTAAACTTTGTTTTGTTCGATAAAACCCTACCCTACAAAGAGCTACTCCTTACTCAAGTTCCCAGTAAGGACCAACCTTTCATTGATTCATTCTTTTTTTTTACTTTAAAAAAATTTTCTGAATTACTTATGACAAAATGGAAATGTGAAATTTTTGAGTAGTCTACTTCCCCTCAAATGATGAATCCCCTTTAAGGGGATACTTTGGGACTCGTAAGGGATTTACTTGTCTATATATCATTCCCTTCGACCTTTTAGGTCTCTACTCACCTCGATGGTTATGCCATGATGTCCTTTGAAGTATATATGCGATAAATAGACTCCAGTAACCATGCTATATATATTTGCTTGCTTAAAGAGAATCTCTCTCTAAAAGAAATGGAATGGCTAATTCCACGAAAAAGTCTTTTTTTTTTCACGAGGTATAACTAGCAATTCCTATTTATCTGTTATAGAATCGACCATGGATCAATTCCCCTTTCATTTGGAAGTATTGAATATACCCCTAATTCTGAGTTTCATGTTACTTTTCCCAAAACACATGTCAGAGCCGGGGCATCCCATTCAATCTGATTGGGATGACAGTTTCTCAGTCCGAATCTGTAAAATGAAAATTTTGATCAAATCACACATCGCAGTATACCAGGCCTTCTAATTCTTTAAGGGGTTTATCTAAAAGATTCGCGATATAACTAGGAAGACGTTTCAAATACCACACATGGGTCACTGGACATGCGAGTTTGATGTATCCCATTTGATATCTTCGTATCCTAGAATCAACAAATTCCACCCCGCATTGTTCACAAAATTTCGGGTCTTCTTTTTCAGCTCTGATCACTCGATAATTTCCACAAGCACAAATTCTACTTTTTATGGGTCCGAAGATTCTTTCACAAAACAATCCATCTTTTTCCGGTTTATTGGTTTTATAATGAAAAGTATAGGGTTTTGTCACCTCTCCAACTATCTCTCCATTAGGTAGGATTTTGTTGGCCCAAGCCCTTATTTGTTGAGGAGAAACTGGTCCAATTCGAAGTTGTTGATGTTTATACCGGTCGATCATAGAATAGAAATTCTGATTCATTCAGATCAAGCTTCCTTCCTATTAATCTGGAAGTTCTTCTCAGATACAAGGAAATGATTCAGTTCTAGAGCCAAAGATCGTAGTTCTCGAACGAGCAATCGAAAAGATTCTGGAGCATCCTCGGGATTAGGTACTGTTCCTCCAACGATTGTAGCACCAAGTACTTCTTGACGAGCTCTAATATGATCAGATTTATAAGTAAGCATCTCTTGTAAAATATGAGCAACACCAAATCCCTCTAGAGCCCAAACTTCCATTTCTCCTACTCGTTGTCCCCCTTGCTTGGCCCTTCCTCTAAGGGGTTGTTGTGTAACAAGTGCGTAATGCCCGCTAGAACGTCCATGGATTTTATCATCAACTTGATGAATTAATTTTAGGATATAGGACTTTCCTATTAGAACAGGTTGTTCAAAAGGATCCCCTGTTCTTCCATCAAATATTCTGCTTTTTCCTGGATACTCGGGTTCAAATACCCATGGATTTTTTGTTTGCTTACAGGCTTCGTATAATTCAGAAAACACTAGTTTTCTCGAAGCCTCTTGTTCATATCTCTCATCAAAAGGTGCTATTCTATAATGTTTCTTTAGCAGATCCCCCGCTAATCCGAGCGAACATTCAAATATCTGTCCCACATTCATTCGTGAGGGTACTCCTAATGGGTTGAAGACCATATCAACAGGTGTCCCATCTTGCAAATAGGGCATATCTTGTCTAGGCGAAATTTTTGAAATGATACCTTTATTCCCATGTCTTCCAGCTACTTTATCACCTACTTTGATTTCACGTTTCTGTGAAATATATACACGAATCATTTCTGGATTATAACTGGAACCCCCTTTTTTCTGGATCCATCTCACATCAATAACGCGACCCCTTCCACCTATAGGTAGTTTTAGAGAAGTTTCTTTTGCAGTGGATACCTGAATGCCAAGTATGACTCGTAATAATCTATCCTCCGGGGAATACGACGATTCGTTCGCTGTCTGAGGCGTTAATTTACCTACTAAAATATCACCTGTTTCTACCCAAGATCCCAGCATAACGATTCCATTTCTGTCTAAATTTCGGAGTAAATGAGTCTCTAGATGCGGTATTTTCTTAGTAATTCTTTCAGGGCCCTGGCTTGTCACATGAGTCTGAATTTCATATTTCCGGATGTGAAAAGAAGTATAAATATCTTCATATACCAGACGTTCGCTAATTAATACTGCGTCTTCAGAATTGTAACCTTCCCATGGCATATAAGCTACTAATATGTTTTTTCCTAAAGCGAGTTCCCCACCAACTGTAGCCGCACCGTCCGCTAAAATTTGTCCCTTTTTAATGTATTTACCCCGCCGAACCTGAGGTTTTTGATGCATACAAGTATTTTTGTT